GTGTTACGGAGGAATATTCCTGTCAAAAGATTAAAAATCTTTCACCTAAATTCTCGGTCACCGAAACAAAAAAAGACAATAAAAAAAACTCCTCTAACCGATAAAAGAATAAATATAGAGATCAAAGAATATTTATTTTTTGGAGAATTCAAAATAAACTTTAAATAGAAAGAATAGAAGAATTTTAGATAAAAAAAAAGACTCAAAAAAGCACCAAGGACTGGAAAAATTAAATATATGAACCATAAATCATTACATAAAGCATTCTTCAAAATCCCTCATTTTCCAATAAATATAGCAAACGGAGGTAATCCTCTTAAACTTAAAACAGACACCCTAACTATTAAGTCTCTATTTGTCAAACAAAATATAATTAAAACAAAAAATCTGATGAAATAAATAAAAAAGTAAGTTCACAAATTCCCAAACACTCTTCCAAAACAAGCTCATCCTGTATGAGCCACAGACGAACTTCCAAGCATAGCTCGAAAAGAGGTTTGATTCAAGCCAATTAATGAGCCTACCAAAGCTCTAATCCCTCCAAATATTAAAATAAATATACAGAATCAATTAAAATTTTCAGTAAAATTTACAATAAAAGCCAAAGGCGGAATTTTTTGTCATGCTAAAAGAATAAATATCGGCATTCAGTTTAAACCGGAAACTACTCTAGGCACTCAAAAGTGTATTGGAAAAATTCCTAATTTTGTAAACAGTCTTATAATAAACACAAAATAAAACAATCAATGAGTTATTAATCCTAAGTAAACCATAGTTCCCCCTAGCATTAATAAAGCACTTCCTAAAGCCTGAATACAAAAATACTTTATTGCTGATTCCTTTCTTAGAGAGGAAAACACGGAATCCCCAAATAAAAGGGGAATAAGCCCAATAAATCTCAACTCTATTCCAACCCAACAAATAATTCAGTTTGGGGAAGAAAGTCTAACTAACGGGCCTGTTACTAACATAATTAAAAATAAAAAATTTCCAGAAGACATCCTCAAGCAGCAGAACCAGAAGTTCTTTAATTATCAACATCAGCAATACCCGTTCAACCCGGCGGCTGCTCTTACTAAATGTAATATTAATTGTATAAAAATAAAACATTAAATTTTTCCTATTTATGGGACATCCCTTTCATTTAGTTGAATATAGACCTTGACCTTTACTTAATTCTTTCGCTGTTCTATGTATACCAACAGGTTTAGTATATTATATCCGAACAGGAGACCTGATATTAATAACAGCTGGAACTCTAATAGTTAGATTCATTTCATACCTCTGATGACGAGATGTAGTTCGAGAGTCTACTTTTCAAGGTCATCACTCTTCTTATGTGGTTTCCGGTTTAAAAGCTGGATTTATTTTATTCATTGTGTCCGAAGTTTGTTTTTTTGTTTCATTTTTCTGGGCTTATTTTCATAGAAGATTAGCCCCTACCTTAGAAATTGGTTCAGTTTGACCTCCAGTAGGGATTTCAACCTTATCTGCTTTTCAAGTCCCTTTACTTAATACTTCAGTTCTTTTACTTTCAGGGGTTAGGGTAACCTGAACTCATCATAGTTTAGAAAGTGGAAATAAAACTAGAGCTTTACAGGGGCTTTTTCTTACTCTTGCCTTAGGGTTTTATTTTCTTTGGCTTCAATATGGGGAATATAGAGAAACATCATTTTCTATCGCAGATAGAGTTTATGGATCTGCTTTTTTTGTTGCAACAGGATTTCATGGAATACACGTTATAGTAGGTGCATCTTTTCTGACAGTTTGTTTTATTCGCTTATTAACACTTCATTTTGATAGAAACCATCATTTAGGCTTTTTGGCGGCTGCATGGTATTGACACTTTGTAGATGTAGTTTGATTATTTTTATATGTAAGAATTTACTGATGAGGTTCTTTCTAGAATAGCTTAAAATTAAAGCACTGATTTTGTAAATCAGAGATATTATTTTTTTTCTAGATTATAGCTCTAATTTTAGAAATCTAATAAACTATAAAATAAGAAAAGATCACATTTTAGAATTAAAATTAAAGGGAATAAATGACCAAACAGACCAATTATTCTGTATCTTTTTAAAGGTTGTCCTCTAAGAAAATATGAAGAGAAACCTCCGTGATTTAGGGACCTATAAAGATACATATTGTAACTTGCCCTAAATAAAACTATCATTCCTATACAGCAAGCTAACCACAAATTATTATTCCAAAGAGTTCCAACAATAAGTATTTCCCCTACTAGATTTAATGTAGGAGGACATGCTATATTAACACAACAAAGAATAAACCAATATATTGATAAAACCGGGTAGACTTGAAGCATACCTTTTATATAAGGAATATTTCGAGTATGACTCTTTTTATAAGAAAAGTAGGCTAAACAAAATAAAGCAGAAGATGAAAATCCATGAGCTATTATTGTAATTACAGCTCTAACAACTCCTCAAGATGAATCTATCAAAAGTCCGGCAGAAACAATTCTTATATGCCCTACGGAAGAATAAGCTACTAATGATTTTACGTCAACTTGACGAAGACATATTAAGGTAGCCAAAAGTCCTCCTCACATTCTTATACAAAAGATAAAAGTAGAGTAACTATCTATAACTAAATTAAAACAGAAAATTATTTGTATTAACCCAAATCCACCTAACTTTAAGAGAATACCAGCTAAAATTATAGACCCTGCCAGCGGAGCTTCTACATGAGCTTTTGGAAGTCATAAATGTACACCATATATTGGTAACTTAACTAAAAAAGCACCATATAAAATGATAGCTGGTATACCTTTTAAAGGAGAGCTTGTTAAATGTAAAATAAAAGTTTCTGTTGTCTCTGCACAAGAACAATATCACAAAATTATAGCTAAAAGAGGGAGAGAAGCACCCACTGTGTAAAGTATTATATAAGTCCCAGCCTGTAATCGTTCAGGTTGATACCCCCATCCAATAATTAAAAATAAGGTAGGGATTAATGATGCCTCAAAAAAAACATAAAATATAATAATATTACAAGTAGAAAAAGCAAAAACCAATATAAGCAACAAGAATCTTAAACATAATTTATAGGATCAAGATGTTATTTCTTCTGGGGTACATACTAGGGACAAAAAACAAAGTAAGCATGATAAAAAAATTAATAAACTAGAAATTGTTGAATTAAAAAAAAAACTATCTAAGGTACTTCTAAAGCTAAAATTCATTTGTATTAATCTAATACAAATCACTAAAACAACTCTAACCAATGAGGCCCTTCAATTTATTAAAAATAAAGAAAAAATAACAACAGAAATAATTTCAATCACATGAAGATGGAAAACAATATAACTTCCCAAACTCAAGTTAGCAGCCTAAGTTTATAATCTTCAAAGTCTTTTGTTAGCATAAAGGTTTTGAAAACCTTTTAGGAGAATATATTTCTCAACAATTTACGTAAATTGATGGTGAAAACTCGTAAAATTGTTAATTCTGTCTATTCTATTTACAATTATTTTATCAGTACTCTTAATTATTATTTACAATTGAACTAGTTTTATATCTCTTTCAGATATAAGAGAAAAGTTAACTGCTTTTGAGTGTGGATTTGACCCATTAAGGAAAATACGTTCTCCTTTTTCTACTCGATTTTTCTTATTAGTAGTATTGTTTTTGATTTTTGATGTAGAAATTGCATTATTATTTCCAGTTCTAAGAATATTTTCTAGTAGTTTATCATCTTTCATAACATGTGCATTAATAATATTCCTGTTTATTTTACTATTTGGCATGTTTCATGAATGAAATGAAGGTGCTTTAGACTGATTTAGGAATTGAACAGATAAGCTAAATTTAAGCTTTTGGGCTCATAACCCAATAATGGAAATAATCCTTTGTTTAAACTTTGTATTGATTAATAATTAGCTCAGGTCTAACTTAGCATGGTAATTTTGGTGGAAAAGATTTATGAAAAACAATTCGAATTTTATAACCCAGCAAGAAACATTAAACTATGCTAGAAATAGTAATTTAATTAAGCCTAACAAAAATTGGACTAATTAGGTGCCAGCAGTCGCGGTCATACCTAACAATTTAGTTAATTAATTTAGACAAGTTAGAGAAAGAAAAGTTTTATAAATAGGTGAAATCATTATAAAACTAAATTTTACTCTTTTTAATTTAATAACTAAAATTCTGGGAATAAACTAGGATTAGATACCCTATTATATAGAACTAAAATTTTATGTCTAAGTACTAAGACTTTATAGTTAAAACTTAAACTACATGGCGGCAGTCAAAAATTTCAGGGGAACTTGCTTAGTAAATGATAACCCTCAAAAAATCCTACTTTTACTAAAAAGTTTGTATATCGCCGTCTTCAGTTCTCACTTTAGATGAGCTCAGAATTTGCAAACTAAAAAAAGACAGGTTATGATGCAGCTGATGTAAAAGTTAAAGTGAGTTACAATATATAATAAATTTTTGGACACTTTTTTGAGATAAAAAGAAAAAAATGGACTTGAAAGTAAGTGTTTTTAACAAATCTAAATTGAATAAAAAACTTTGACTGTGTACAAATCGCCCGTCGCTTTCGTTGAAAAATGAAATAAGTCGTAACATAGTAGGTGTACTGGAAGGTGCACCTGTCTTTTTAGTGAAAAAATCACATCACTTTTTCAAGGTGAAGTTGAATAAAAATTCATAAGATAAATATTTTTTCCAATTATTATTATTATTATTATTATTTGGAAGCGAAAAATTCGCGTTAAGTTTCGGCCTTAGTTATGAGAAATTATTCTCCCAAATGAATGTTATCAGATTTATTTTCTTCATTAGATTGTATACAGGCAGGAAATCTCTCATTTTTAATATGATCTATGCCTGTAATTATGGCTTCAGTATTTATTGCTAGAACATCGTGAAGGCAATCCTACAAAAAAGTGATTCTAACTGTTATTTCTACTAACAGAGAAACTCGACAAAAAGCACTTCCTGGATTTCCTTTAATACTTTTTGCTTTGATATCGTTTTTACTTGCAATAAATTTCATAGGGTTAATTCCTTTTGTTTATGGACCTACGAGAAATGCTTGAATTTCTGGATCCCTTGCTGTGGTTTTTTGAAGACTTTTAATTTTTTCAGGTTGAACAAGATTTCCAAAAGAATCCGCCGCTCATTTTGCTCCAGCTGGAGCGCCGAGAGGATTTATTCCTTTTTTAGTAGTAATTGAAACCGTTAGTATTTTTATCCGACCTTTGACTTTATCTATTCGAATTATTGCTAATATTAGAGCAGGACACATCATTATAGCACTAATTGCAACTTCTCTAACGGCTGGGACTTTATTAACGTTAGGTCCTATTATTTCAGTCCATATTGGCTATAATATATTTGAAATTTTTGTTTGCTCGGTTCAAGCATATGTATTTTCGTTACTGGTAAAATTATATGGGGAAGAGCATCCTACATTTTATTAATTTTATTTTAACGATTCAGGAGGAAGAAGCTATGTAACAGCATTTAACTGTTAATTAAAGACAGCATATTTTTATGCCTTTCTTATAATGCCACAACTTAGACCAATAATAGGTTTTATTATGTTTCTATGTGTTCTTGCTTCCTTTTTCTTGTTAATGTGTACTTTAAGATTAAAGCACCCATTTGTAAAATTAACCAAAATAAACAAGTCCTCAAAAACATCTCTACCATATTTTTAGAAATGTTATGGAATGGCAGATTTAATGCATAAGCTTTAAGCGCTTAAGATGATCTTAGGATCTTCCATCATACGAGATCTTTTCGGTGTTAGGCACAGAAGGTTTTGAATCTTCATGAGGGATATACCCAAAAGATAATAACTCTTCTATCTGGTTAAAAATAGGATAACTATATTATTTAATTCTTCTGGGTCTGAAGTTCAGATAGTTTATGTGCCTGTGCAGCCGGCTGCACAGGCACATAAACTATCTGAACTTCAGACCCAGAAGAATTAAATAATATAGTTATCCTATTTTTAACCAGATAGAAGAGTTATTATCTTTTTTATAAGTTTGCAACTTATCGTTATATTTTAACTACAACCTGCTAAGATTTCTTTTATTTGGTAAAGTAATCCATGACTATCTAAGGTGCCACAAACCAAAATTTTTTTTTTTAAACTAACTTTACATCTCTAGGCTAACATCGTTAGTCCTTTTGCTTGGAAGGCAAACGTACAATAATACTAACTAGAGAATTAAAATTGTAAATTACAGAAATCACCTAGATTTAATGCTTCCACAACAATTGGTATAAATGAATGGTTAGCGCCACAAATCTCAGAACACTGTCCGTAGTAAACCCCTGGCTTTTCAACAAACATTCTTATTCTATTTAATCGTCCAGGTACTGCATCTATTTTAATTCCTATCGAAGGTAAAGTTCAGGCATGAAGGACATCAGCTGATGTCACGATAACAGTAGTTTCCATACCAAAGGGAACAACAGCTCGATTATCTACTTCTAAAAGGCGATATTCCCCTTCGTTTAAATCTCTTTCCGGAATCATGTAAGAATCAAAACTTCCATTATTTGATAGGGGCACTTCATATCTTCAGTATCATTGATGTCCTGTTGCCTTTAAAATTATTCCATTATCCCTTCTTTGTTCATCTAATAAATATAAAAGTCGGAGTGAAGGTAAAGCTAATCAGATTAAAAGAATAGCTGGGACGATAGTTCAAACTGTTTCAAGTCGTTGTGCCTCAAGAACAGTCCGCGAAGTTAGTTTGTTTAATATTAATTTTAACCCTAAAGAGGCACAAAAAGTAAAAATCCCTAATAAAAGAATTATAGCATGGTCATGAAATAAAAATATCTCTCTTTGTAGAGGAGACGCAGAATCTATTAAATTTATTTGTCCTCAAAATCTCATTTTAAACAAAAGAATAGTTCTATATTTACAGCTTCAATGTAATGCTTTAGTTTAAGCTATCTGTTTAAATTTAATTACAATCAAGTATTGCATCTAAAGCTTGACAAGCTTTTGTTTTTGTTTAAACTAAATTAAATATTAAGCTAGAATTTTTTTTCAAATTGCTGGGGTTCTTACCAATAAAATAAAAAACAAAAAGTATAAAATACTAACTGGAATAGCTAATGTTGCATACGGCTCTTCAATTGGGCAAGCCCCTAATCAGGTTAAAATTATAAAAGAAACAACTAAATTCCAAAAAATGATCTGGTAAGGTGGTGTAAATGAAGAAGGTGTCAATTTACCATATGTTGCTCTCATCGGTAAAAAATACAAAATTAAAACTGAAGCAGCTAAAGCTACTACTCCCCCAAGTTTATTTGGAATTGAACGTAAAATAGCATATGCGAACAAAAAATACCATTCAGGTTGAATATGAACTGGGGTAACTATAGCCCTAGCTGGGTTAAAATTCTCTGGATCTCCAAGAACAGTTGGAAAAAAAATTCCTAAAATTACCAGTATAACTATTAATAAAACAAATCCCACAATATCTTTTCAAGTAAAGTATGGATGAAACGGGATTTTTCTTACATGGTGTATTTCACCTAAAGGATTAGTAGACCCTTTTTCATGAAGAAAAAGAATATGAAGAGCTCTTAATCCAGCAATTAGAAAAGGCAAAATAAAATGTAAAGAATAGAACCGATTTAAGGTTGACTGACCTACGGAAAACCCTCCCCAAACTCATTCCACAATATATGTCCCTAGATAAGGAATAGCTGAAACTAAATTAGTAATTACTGTTGCTCCTCAAAACGATATCTGCCCTCACGGTAAAACATAGCCTAGAAATGCTGTTCCTATACTAACCAAAAAAATTGTTACACCTACTATTCATGTATGAGGTTGTGAGATATAACTTTGGTAGTATAAGCCTCGTCCAATATGTAAATATAAGAAAACAAAAAAGAGAGATGCCCCATTAGCATGAAAATTTCGGAACAGTCATCCCCCTGGAACATCTCGCATGATATGAATAACAGATCCAAAAGTATTTACCATATCTGCTGTATAGTGTATAGATAAAAATAAGCCGGTCACAATCTGGATGCCTAAAAGAAGTCCTAAAATTGATCCTCCATTTCATCAAATTGAAAATCTTATTGGACTTGGGAGACCTAAAAATTGTTCAGCAGGATTAGCCTGACGTATTTTATGCATAGAATTTCATTGAGTTGAATGATATCACAAAATCATTTCTCCGGAGACGTAAAATCCTTACTAATAAGGATAACCCCAAAGCCGCTTCACAAGCAGCAAAAGTTAAAAGAACTAGAAACATTGAATAACTTATGTTAAAAATTAAACAAGTTGAAAAAATAAATACTAATAATCTAAGTATTAAAGCCTCTAAGCTGATTAATAAAATTAAAATATGATCGTTTAATTTAGTGAACCTAAAGAAGGAAGTTACCATTCCAATTCAAGAGATTTTCATTAATATCACCAAAACTAGAATCCTCATTTTTGGCTTTGAAGGCCAATGGTTTATTAATTTAACCTATAGTTCCTATGGGACACTTATGTGTCATATATAAATTTACAATTTATCACCTAGAAATTTCGGCCACCAAAATTTTTAGATTAATAAAAATTGATACTTAATAGAACTAAACATAAAGCACATAATGAAAATGGCAAAAATGATTTTCAGCATAGTATTATCAAGAGATCATATCGGAACCGTGGATAGGCTCCTCGCACTAATAGAAATAAAATAGACACTAATGTTACCTGAAAAGGTAAAACAAAAACTCTTAAAAAAGTCTGTGAGAAAAATCAGACTCTTGTTGTCAAAGATATAAATAAAATGCTTGCATATTCTGCCAAAAATAGTATTGCAAAAAGCCCACCGCCAAATTCAATATTAAATCCAGATACTAACTCAGATTCTCCTTCAGCAAAATCAAACGGAGCTCGATTAGTTTCAGCTACTGTTCTAGTAAATCAGACTATAAATATTGGGATAAGGAGAATGGTAACTGGGAAACCCAGCCTAATAGCCTTATCTCAAGACCTAGTTGTCAACAGAAAAGCCCTAAATAATAATAAAAGAAGTATTCTTACTTCATAAGAAATTGTTTGGGCGGCTGCACGTAAGGCTCCTAAAAAAGCATATTTTGAATTTGATGCCCAACCTGCTAGTATTGTTCCATAGACATTTAAAGATGTGATACAAAAAAATAACAATAGGCCTCAACAGATAAATTTGTTTCTAAAGGGTCTAGGATATAAATATCAAAGAGTTAAAGCTAACACTAAACTTAAACATGGAGCGAACAAAAATATATAATGATTTCTTCCATATGGTATAATTTTTTCTTTTAGAAATAGTTTAACTGCATCAGCAAATGGTTGAAGAATACCTCAAAGTCTAACCTTATTTGGCCCTTTACGTAATTGAACATATCCTAGAACTTTTCGTTCTAGTAAAGTAAAAAAGGCTACTGCTAACAAGATACATAAACAAGTAAAAATTCTAACTACTAAATAAAGTCCCATTAAGAAAACAAAATACAAAAAAGAAACTAGAAATTATAATTCGAGATTGGGGTCAATTTCCTAATCTTGTAAATTTAGATCTTACTCAGACCATCTTATTTTTGATTAAAAAATAAGGCTCGATCCAGCCTTGATCTAAGATCTTTATTTTTAAAACCATTAATCTAAATGGCTTCGTAGTACCATAAATTAATGGAGTCAAAAAAAATAATGTAGATAATACAAATCTTTTTTTCTCTAAACCATCTTCGATCAAGCCTATATAGATTCCAACTACTGTAATCATGTTAATTAATATAGAATGAGATATAGGTAAAAATCCAAAATTAAAATTTGAGATATCTAAACTTAAAATAAATTTCCCTCCTATTATAGCCCCTAAAGCCAAAATTAAAACTGGTAAGGATGTATATAAACCTGAGTAATTCAATAAAACAGGTGAATTTGTTTTATTTCAAGAAACAGCTTTTAAAGTTCGTGAAACATACTTTGCTGTTATAAAAGTCCCAATTATCATTACTAAAACTCTAATAAAATTTACTGATGATATAAGTATTTTTTCCAAAATTATATGCTTCGAATAAAAAGCCCTTATAAATGGAGCCCCAACTAAACACAATCTCCTAATATTAAATATTACACAAGTAAAAGGAACAAGAACTCCAACACCTCCTATTATTCGGATATCTTGAGATCCAAAGGTAATTATTAAAATATGCCCAGCCGCCAAAAATAATAAAGCTTTAAATAGAGCATGAGTATAAAGATGAAATAAACTTAAAGCAGGGAAATTTATCCCAAGACTAAAAATTATAACCCCTAATTGACTTAAAGTGGACAGGGCAATAATTTTCTTGATATCATTTTCGTAAGTAGCTGCCCAACCCCCCAAAAGACAAGTTACAGACCCACAAAAAAGAAGTATAGAACAGATCCTTTCGTTTAAAGGAAACCTGTACCTAAGTCGGATAATAATAAAAATACCAGCTGTAACTAAAGTTGAAGAATGAACAAGTGCTCTTACAGGGGTTGGTGCTGCCATGGCTGCAGGCAATCAAGAGCTAAATGGAAATTGAGCTCTTTTAGTGAGAGCAGCAATACATAATAAAATAATAATCCCAGAACAATAAAATATTGAATCCCCTATAGAAAAAATAGAGAGTTGACCCTGAACTAAAAATAGAAAAACTCTAAGAACAATAATAACATCCCCTAAACGATTAATTATTAATGTCTGAAATCCAGCTAATTGTGACTCTTTTCTTTCATAATAAATAATCAAAGCAAAAGAGGTGATTCCTAATCCATCTCACCCTAATAATAAAAAAAAGAGAGAACCAGAAAAAATTAACAAATTTATTGATGCAACAAAAGAAAACAGAATCCAAATAAATCGACCACTAAATGGGTCCTCTTCTATGTATTTGTAAGAAAATAAAAAAACACACCCAGAAATTAGCGTTACGACTATCCTGAATCTTACTCTAATTTTATCAAAAACAAACAAAAAAGAAAACCTAACTCTAGAAACTGAAAAAAGATCAATCTCTAAAATAACAGACTTATTTATCTGTAAAAAATAATAAACTGACAAAAGAATTCTTGTTGAATACCTAAGTAATAAAAAAGCAAATTTCAATCTCTTAACTCTTTTCACCATGTCTAATAGAGAATGATCCCGGTTCACAAACCCGAACAACTACTAAAAGTATTACTAATAATAGAATTACTAAAAACAGAAATAAGGATAAATTCTTATTATTTAACAGAACTTCCCCTCTCACTCAGCCTCTACAACCTAAAAAAGCCATTGGTTTCACTCTTTCCCTCTTTAAGGAAATAAAACATGATCCTAAAATAGAACATAGTACCCTAGTTATATTTAACTTAAAAGGAAAATTTCTCCTAGTCAAACAAATATAAATAAATAAAACTAAAAGCCCCCCTACATAAACTAGGAATAATACATAAGAGAACCAATACCTAGATAAAAAAGAAATAACTATCACTATTGCCAGTCTAATTATAACAACTACAGCTGTTATTCTAATTGGATTCTTAAATAATGGTAGACAAAAAATTAAAAAAGAGCAAAAACAAAAAAGAAATAACAATTCAAAAATAGTAATCTTACTATCCTCTAACTCCCAAAGTTAGTATTCTGTTAAACTCTTTTTGAAGGATAAGCGACGGGTTCTGGGGTAGAGTCCTCTTCTTAGGTGCAAACTAAGTCTTCTATATAATAAAGTACAGAACCGACTAATAATTAATGTATTATAAATTGATTCTAAATCAATCGCATATTTTCTGCCAAGTCAATAAATACATTTTTGTATAGGGAACTGGTCCTTTCGTACTAAGTTACCAAAATAAAAAGATAGAATCTGACCTGGCTTACGCCGGTCTGAACTCAGATCATGTAGGAGTTAATAGTTCGAACAGAACCTTTCTAAAAAGCGGCTAGCCTTTCAGTTTCCTAGTCCAACATCGAGGTCACAAACTTAATTAATAAATTATGCTGTTATCCCTAAGGTAGTTTATTTATTTTTATAAAAATCGATATATAGCTTTAAAGAAGTTAAATCTGTTCTTATGTTGCCCCAACTAAATCATTATAAGAATTTTCCTACATTCAAAAAAACTCTTAGGGTCTTCTCGTCTTTTTTCTTTTTGAAGGCTTTTTCACCTTCACAGTAATTTCTATAAATTAAATTAGAGACAGCTAAATTCCGTTTAATCCATTCATACCTGACTCCATTTAAAAGCCAACTGATTACGCTACCTTAGCACGGTCAAAGTACCGCGGCCATTAATATATAATTTAAGTACTCAACATTGGGCAGGTTTAACCTTAGATCAATTTCCCTAAGGCTATGTTTTTGTTAAACAGTCGAAATTTACTTTTTGCCGAGTTCCTTTTTCTTAATTTAAATTTAAATTTTAGATTAAATTCATTATAACATTTAAAATTTGGTCTAAATTAATACTTATTTATACATTTTTAACCCTAAAGTTAAGTATTTAGGTAAATCCTATAGATAAACAAATTTTATAGTAAAAAATATATTTAAGAAAAAAAATTTCTTTTGGGTTAACATTAGAAATTTAAATAAAAACAAAAATATTATTCACATAAAATCTAATCACTTTATGTTTAAATTTACAGCACTATATGCTTTTCTAGAATTTCCAGATATCCCAAGAATTGAGAACTTTTCACCCCTAACTTCAAATTTCAGAATCATATTTCAACATAATTTTTATATTTGCTCTAACTTTCAAATCTGAAGTTAGCTCTTCTTGATTCGGGAACTATTAAACAATACAATTATTATATAACCATTATACAAAAGGTACGAAAAGAAATCCATAAACTCTAATTTTATTAAGTTTCCATCAAAGTAATTGCTTATATCAATTTAAAGATCAAATTAGCTTGATATAAAGGTACCTCATCATATTGGATTTTTTCAATGTAACTGAAACGTAAAATTTTATACTTTACCCTTTTAAAAAATTAAATTAAACAACAGTTACAGAAGATTCTGTGTTTCTATGAAAATCTAAAGGGAGAACTTCTTCTCATTCACGAGAAATGGCTGGAGCCTTAGTAAAGAGAACCCCTCGTTGGGAAACTAAAGCTTCCCATAAAATAAAAACGAATATCAAGACAGCAAAAATAGAAAATAATGAACCAAAAGATGAAATTTGATTTCATTTATAATATGCATCTGGGTAGTCAGAATAACGTCGTGGCATTCCTGCTAACCCTAAAAAATGTTGAGGAAAGAAGGTTAAATTTACAGCAAAAAATATAACTAAAAAATGAGCTTTAGCTCATCGTTCATGTAAAGTTAAGCCTGTTATCAAAGGAAACCAGTAAACAAATCCACCAAAGATTGCAAAAACAGCTCCTATAGACAACACATAATGAAAATGAGCCACTACATAGTAAGTGTCATGAAGTACAATATCTAAAGAAGAATTAGATAATACAATCCCAGTTAGTCCTCCAAGCGTAAAAAGAAAAATGAAACCAAGAACCCAATATATAGCAGCATTAAAAGGTCCTCGTCTCCCATATAAAGTTATTATTCAACTAAAAACTTTAATTCCTGTAGGAACAGCAATAATTATTGTAGCTGCTGTAAAATAGGCTCGAGTGTCAACATCTATTCCAACAGTAAATATATGATGAGCCCAAACAATAAATCCGAGAATACCAATTGAAATTATAGCATAAATTATCCCTAATGTTCCAAAAGCAGGTTTAGAAGTAAAATTGCTTAAGATGTGAGAAATTATTCCAAATCCTGGCAAAATTAAAATATAAACTTCTGGGTGTCCAAAAAATCAAAATAAGTGTTGATATAAAATTGGATCCCCACCACCAGCAGGGTCAAAAAATCTTGTATTAAAATTTCGATCTGTTAATAATATAGTAATTGCTCCTGCTAACACTGGAAGAGACAGAAGAAGAAGAAATGCTGTAACTAAAACTGATCAAACAAATAGTCTCAATCGTTCCATAGTTATGGCAGGTGACCGTATATTAAAAATTGTGGTAATAAAATTAATAGCTCCTAAAATTGACGAAGCTCCAGCCAAATGGAGAGAAAAAATGACCAAATCAACGGAAACTCCACCATGACCTATTGGCCCAGACAAAGGAGGGTAAACTGTCCAACCAGTTCCAGCTCCTCCCTCTATTAAAGTTGAGCATAATAATAAAATAAATGATGGTGGCAATAACCAGAATCTTATATTATTTATTCGTGGAAATCTTATATCTGGAGCCCCAATCAAAAGAGGAACTATTCAATTCCCGAATCCCCCAATTATTAGAGGTATTACTAAAAAAAAAATTATCACAAAAGCATGAGCTGTCACAATAACATTATAAAAATGATCATCGCCTAAAAAAGCCCCAGCTGCCCCTAATTCAAAACGAATAAGTAGTCTTAATCCTGTTCCTAATAAACCACACCATATTCCAAAAATAATATACAACGTTCCAATATCTTTATGATTAGTAGAAAAAAATCAACGCAT